AAACCCCCCAATGGAAGGAAATACCATAATTTTCGATTTCTAGGATCAACCAACTAGGTTTTGTCGTTATAGAACATAAGAGTTTATAGAAGCAATGCAAAATAGATACGAATAGTACCCAAAAGGGGAGAAATCAAAAAAGTGTATATAAAAGTTATACAAAATGATATACGAATTATTATCCCTTTTTTATTTCCTTAATTAAATATTCAATTTCGTTTGATTAGGGCAAAGCTACTTAAAAACCTCGGCCTTTCTTAAAATATCCCGAACAGTTCCCGTAGGCTGAGCGCCCTTTTCAAGGAAATATAGAATAGCAGGAATGTTTAAATAACTTTGATTCTTTATCGGATCATAAAAACCCACGTTGCGAAGATCTCTTCCTTCTCTTCGGGATCGAACATCAATTGCAACGATTCGATAGACGGCTCATTGGGATAGATGTAAGTAAATGAACAAGACCCCCCCTAGAAACGTATAGGAAGTTTTCTCCTCGTACGGCTCGAGAAAAAATGATTCGCAGTTTTGTCTACGTATTCTAATGAATGGCAAGGGGGTTGATAAAATCACTTACACTGGGATTTCACTCCCTTTTTTGTTCGCCCTTCCTGAAAAAAGAAAAAATCATTTGTACTCATAACTCAAGTTGGATAATTCTAAATTCGGCAATTTATTTCATTTATTGAATGGTCTTTAACCCCCCTTATTTGTTTGTCTCGTTTAAAATAAAAAATATTTGGATTCTTTATTATGATCCAGTTCTTGAGACAATTGAAATGGCGTTTCCTTGTTCTGGGATCCTTTTTTCTTTGTTTTAAATCAGTGGGTTTAGACATTACTTCGGTGCTTCTTAATCGTTCCAAAATGGCAGCAACACGCCCCTTTTGTGATTTCTTTCTATCAAAGAATCATCTGAACGGTCGATTCCCGCGTGATACACTTTGAATCGAAAGAGTTTTATCAATTCCAATAAATTTTCCTTTTGAATTGAAAACTTGACCGAATCGGATCCTTTCGATTTCTATATTGATGATATACTTACGAAGTTGTTCCAATTTATTGATTGGCATTAACCCTAGATCCTTGCCCCCTGAAAGATGAATCAAGACTTTCTACTCGAGCTCCATCATGTACTATATTAATTACAATCCAACAAAAAGAGGGATTCTAGTGGAATAGAACAGATGTCGGGCCGAGAGCACCTTCGGTCCTATAAAAGATGGCGGATGTAAGAATAAGAATCCACACCGGATCGTGTCCTTCAAGTCGCACGTTGCTTTCTACCACATCGTTTCAAACGAAGTTTTACCATAACATAACATTCTCCTCATTTGGAACCCGGATGGAATTGATTCAATTGTGGAATCATGAATAGTCATTGGTTCAGCCGGTACATAGACATATGAATCTATACCCTTTTTCTTCTATACAAAGAGGGTAAAGAGTTTTTCTGAAGAAATCATCTTAGCAAGACCCCATTTTTTTATGTTATTGTATGAATGAAACAGTTTTTATAAAAAAACAAACTAATAGAAATAAATAGAGAAATAACACGAATAAATGAATTCTTTTTGACTCTGCATCTTAAAGTGACTCAATAGGAGATATTGACCCATCTCCCACTTCTTTGAATACCAAAGATTCAACTCATAAGCAAGCATTAATCATCATTTTTCTAATCAAAAGAGCTTCCTATTTCGATTAGAAAAATGAAAAAATGATTTGAATAAAGTTTTCCATTAAAGACGACATTTGATCATCATAAAAACAAGAGAAATCTCTGTTTCTTTTCGAATTGAACCATCAAGGATGATGATTTAAAGCAGATAAATAGATTGAACAAGAAACCCAATTTTTCGTGAGATGGATAAAAAAGACTGATAGAGGGGAAGATTTAGGTACTTATTCTTTCGATTCTAATTTTATTAATCAGATGAACGAGTATAGGTTTTTCGTACCTATCTATCTATTGGATAGACTGAACAACAGTCTCTGTTATGGATAGTCTATATTAAAAAATAAAATGCACTATTTCAATATCAATCAATATTTAAGGGATTCCAATTCTTTTTCCCCAAAACCGAAAGAAGGTTTCTCTTCAAATTAAGTAACTAAACCGCCTCATATATGACAATATGAAGGGAATGAACATATGATGAAAAATCCGCCCTACTTTAGTTTTTAGTAGGTTGAATTCAAAAAAGTGTGACCTATGTTCCTGTTGTACCTCGACCACAAATAAATATATTTAGTTCAATCTGCATGTCGTTTGCACTCAATTCAGTTAGTTCGGTTTGTGAAAAACAAAGATAGGATTCATTCACATTCAAAATCATAAAAGAAACAAAAATTACATTCTATCCAATCCCAATATTAGACATTTAAACAGAACGTTATTTTCAAAAGAAACTTTGACTCTGATACAATGTATATGTCCTGGGACGAAAGGATTCGAACCTCCGAATACCGGGACCAAAACCCGTTGCCTTACCACTTGGCCACGCCCCATTTAGATTTCCATTCGACACTAATAAAGATAATAAAGAATAATAGTAGTATTGGGTCTTGGTCAATTCCAGGACAAATGTCTATAGAAAATCTTTATAGAATAAATTAGATTCTTTCTAGAATTTTTACACGTGTAGATATAGATATAGAATTCAACTGAATTCATTGATCATTACATAGAATTCAATTAAGATATTCTATGAAAGTATGATTTCTTCTATTCTCCTTTGTTTGAGAATTGGGGAATTTTTGATTGGGTGGGTTCAAAGAAAAAGAAGGATTTGTGTCTACCTTACTTTACTTCATTTTTCCTTATAGCAATAACTCAATCAAAATGCAATTATCTCCAAGAACAAAATGTCTGTTATGCTTAATATCTTTAGTTTGATCTGTATCTGTCTTAATTCTGCCTTTTATTCGAGTAGTTTTTTCTTCGCCAAATTGCCCGAGGCCTATGCTTTTTTGAATCCAATCGTAGATCTTATGCCAGTCATCCCTTTGTTCTTTTTTCTCTTAGCCTTTGTTTGGCAAGCTGCTGTAAGTTTTCGATGAGATCTTTAATATTATCCTATAAAATGAAAATTCATGATTTATTCGAGAAAAAATTATAACAATGAAAATGAATAAGATCAAATAAGTCTTACATTATGAACCTTCGATTCAAACATTGAAAGTCTTGGATAGCTGCGAGAAATCCTAATCTGGCTCACCCCGTATTCCCCATTCTGCCCTTTTCCATTGAAAGACCCTACATAGGGTTAGGTTAGGGTCCCCCACCCACAATATCTAATTGTGGGTATGAAATAGATTTTTGGTAATGAAAGACTCTTATGACAACTGAATTTTCATTAATTATTTTCTGTTTCTAGAAAGCACTTCATTTATTATTTATTGGTGTCAAAAGATTTCGTATTAAAAAATGGAGGATCTATTCCCTTTTCTCATTTTTCCAAAAAAAGGATCTTGGAGATTGTGTAATGCTTACTCTCAAACTTTTCGTTTACACAGTAGTGATATTCTTTGTTTCTCTATTTATCTTTGGATTCCTATCTAATGATCCAGGTCGTAATCCTGGACGTGAAGAATAAAACAAGGTTTTTCGTTGCTTGATTTTCTAATTTTCTTAGGATTTTTTATCTATTCCATACGTTTAACTAGGAAAAAATAAAAAGTATTGGCGAAATTGGAAAGAGAAATAAAATATCAAGTCATCAACAAAAACGGAAAGAGAGGGATTCGAACCCTCGGTACGAATAACTCGTACAACGGATTAGCAATCCGCCGCTTTAGTCCACTCAGCCATCTCTCCCAATTGAAAAAGATAATTACTATGTTACATTACACATCAAATAAGGATTGAAAAAGTCTTTCTTTCTCTTTCTTTATCTATATTATTATATATCTACAACTTTTATTAGCAAATTCCATTTAGTTCAAGTAAGGGCTCGAAAGATTCAATAGAAAAAGAAAGACGACCTCTTTTGCTTTGATTTTGGTCGAAAGGGACCTTTTTGATTCCCGCGGCCTGGCCTGGTAAGTACCTAGCCGGGCCCTTTTTTGTTCCAACGAATCTTGGCTAAACGGCTTCTCCCTATTTTAAAACAAAAGAGTTTGCTAATAAAGCAACAACAAAAAGACGAAGGACTATTTCCATTCTTATTATAGAATCAAATCCTTATAAATTTTTTATTCTTCTTTCTGACTTTTTTATTTACTTCACGACCTTACTCTTACTGGAATAAAAAAAGGAAACTTTGGATTTTTACACAATGCATTTTTTATTCTAATTTCAACGGTTTTGACGAATTGTATCTATCAAAGCGCCTCCAGCAAAAGACAAAAGAAAAGATAGAACTTTTTATTTAGTTATTTAAATTAGCCCTCTTTTTTGATGAATTTTTGCAATTAGAATCCCCCACGAAAAACGTCAATACTCTAATTTTCATGATTCTTTTATGATCTTATCTTGATGGCCCCTAATTCCCCCTGTTCGACAAAAGGCCCTTTTTCTATAATAATCACATTGTAGCGGGTATAGTTTAGTGGTAAAAGTGTGATTCGTTATAGTAACCCCCTTAAATAGTTAAGGGGTCTTTCGGTTTGATTTCTATTCCGATCAAAAAACTTTATTTCTTAAAAGGATTAAATCCTTTTCCTCTCAATGACAGATTCGAGGAAAAATAGAAATTCTCGTGATTTGTATCCAAAGGTCACTTAAAAATTGGATTACGAAATTGTGAAACATAATTATTGAATTGGATTGGATCACTACTTCCAATTGATTGAGTATGAGTAAAGGATCCATGGATAGAGATAGAAAAGTAGATTTCTAATCGTAACTAAATCTTCCAATTTTGTTTTTATTTGTAGAAAAGAAATTGAAGCAAAATAGTATAGCTATTAAACGATGACTTTAGTTTACTAGAGTTATCGACATACATATTATTGTAGCTCGGTGGAAACAAAACTTTTTTCCTCAGGATCCTTTCAAA